TTATCAGTTTGGGCATGGATGTTCTTATTTGGGCATCTTGTTTGGGCTACTGGATTTATGTTCTTAATTTCCTGGCGTGGTTATTGGCAGGAATTGATTGAAACTTTAGCATGGGCTCATGAACGCACACCTTTGGCAAATTTGATTCGATGGAAAGATAAACCAGTAGCTCTTTCAATTGTGCAAGCAAGATTGGTTGGATTAGCTCACTTTTCTGTAGGTTATATATTCACTTATGCGGCTTTCTTGATTGCCTCCACATCGGGCAAATTCGGTTAATTATTTATGTATTCTATCCGCAATAATATATTTTTTTAATAAAAAAAATATAGGTATGCACTCTTATATTTATTTCTACATCTAGGATCCGATTTGTATCATTATCATTGATAATAAGAGGAACTGAAGCATTATGGCAAAGAAAAGTTTGATTTATAGGGAGAAGAAGAGGCAAAAATTGGAACAAAAATATCATTTGATTCGTCGATCCTCAAAAAAGGAAATAAGTAAGATTCCGTCGCTAAGTGAGAAATGGAAAATTCATGGAAAATTACAATCCCCACCGCGTAATAGTGCACCTACACGTCTTCATCGACGTTGCTTTTCGACCGGAAGACCGAGAGCTAACTATCGGGACTTTGGACTATCTGGACACATCCTTCGGGAAATGGTTCATGCATGTTTGTTGCCAGGGGCAACAAGATCAAGCTGGTAAGGATTTAAGTAGCCCTTAATTTTTCTATTTTTTTCTATGAGCGATGAGGCCCCTTTACCATTCTGTTTAAATAGGCTATTCTATTTGTACAGATATGGAATAGGGGCGCATTCAATTCTTCTTTGTTTATTAGAGTTTAGTCCAAGTTTTTTTGTTTCATCGCGGGGTAGAGCAGTTTGGTAGCTCGCAAGGCTCATAACCTTGAGGTCACGGGTTCAAATCCTGTCTCCGCAACATTTTTTTTTCAACAAATGTAAGTTTGATTCTATTAACTAGTCATTAATTAATATTTGTCTTTTGGGACGCGAGGAAAAAATTACTATATTTCCCGGTCAACTATACCGAATCTTTTATCTTTTTGAATCCATTTATATTTGGGCGGATAGCGGGAATCGAACCCGCGTCTTCTCCTTGGCAAGGAGAAATTTTACCATTCGACTATATCCGCATTTTTTTGCCTTCTTGATAAGAAATTTCTGGATAATATTTGTTCAAAGCTAGACGAGATGCACTCTTTGGTTTGGGGTCATTTCATAATCATAAAATTCTACCACTAAATCAATTAAATTAACAATTATATTAATAATATATTTATTCTATTCTATATATTGAAATATTGAATTCCATATTCAAGAATATATTATTCTCTATTTACATAAACTATTATATTCTATATTGATATCAGATATCAATTTTTTATTAGTTTTTTTATTTAGTTATTTATTACTATTTCATATTTATATTTAGTAAATTGATATTTATTAATATTTTATTCATATTTCACTCAAGTTCCAGAAGTTCGACCCCCCCTCTAATTTTTTTGTTTTCTTTATTTGCATTTTATGGACTTATATTGAATTTGAATGTGTAATTCATGGAATGGGAGGGGTCATCTCATTTTTGGATCTGCAATGAATGAATTCAAGAAATAAGAGAATTAAGGATACCCACCAAGAAGACTAATCCAATCCATAAAGATGTACCAGAAAATACAACATTTTTGTTACTCGACCAACCATCAGGAGACGCAAATACAACGGGTACACTAATCAGTAAGATTGATGAAGTAATAATTAATGCAAAAACAGCCAATTGGAAAGCAATAGTCATGTTTTTAATCCTCCAAGCTATTAACAAAAGAATATACACCATTTAATCCTCTTACCCACTAAAAAATTTTAATAAATAAAGGGATTTTATCATGAATCCGTTGATTCGAGATGACTTATTTACAACTTCTTTTTACCACTTTTATTCTATTCGAAAATGAAGTTAAAGGTTCTTTTTGACTTCACAAATGGGTATACTGGATCGTGTATCTCATTTATTTATATAGACAGATTGATAGACCTATAAAGAAACTCACACCCTATATATTTCTCTACATAGTGATCGTATTAACTCATAGGGCTATGTTCTATTTGGCGAAAAAAAAATAAAATAGAAATTATCTTTCGGAGAGATGGCCGAGCGGTTGATGGCTCCGGTCTTGAAAACCGGTATAGTTCATAAAAAATAACTATCGAGGGTTCGAATCCCTCTCTCTCCTTTTGTTGGATGAATATATTTTTTTCTTTATTGGCTTTTTTTACTTCTTAGCATCATAAATAAAGGAGAGTGGCTCGGCTGGATAGTATAGCCGAGCCAGAAAAAATTAGATTGAATTGAAAGAAACAAAGAAGACTTTTTAATATGAACCGATTTGTACTTTCCTATTTTAACTACTACTTTAGTTAAGAGGAGTCATGGAAAGAACAGGTTCAAAATCACGATCAATTCCTTTTT